TCAAAAAAGGGGGGTTCCTCCTTTTATCATTGTATGTGAAAGACATGTATTCTTCAAAATAGATCGTTCTTTTTAGTTATTATCTATACTTATTTCGTGTATGTGGATAATTTTTTTAATATACTCTTTTTAATATACATTGTTTTTTTACTTTAACATACAAATATATATAATACAAATATATTTATATATACATGTATATGTGATATATATATCACATATACGTATGCGCGCACATCACACATCACATATATAAATGACATGAGGGAAAAAAAATCAGAATAATTAAGAATCCCAATATTTGACTTTTTTTTTCAGATATTTTTTTTTGTTGATTTCTTTTATTATTGTTCCTTTCTAAAAGGATAAAAAAGATAAGAATTGGTGAATCGAGAACAATTTGTAATTATAAGAAAAAAGAGTTTCTTTTCTTATGGAACATACATATCAATATGCGTGGATAATACCTTTTCTTCCACTTCCAGTTACTATGTCAATAGGATTTGGACTTCTACTTATTCCGACAGCAACAAAAAATATTCGTCGCATGTGGGCTTTTCCTAGTGTTTTACTCTTAAGTATAGCTATGGTGTTTTCAGCCAATCTGTCTATTCAACAAATAAATGGAAGTTTTATCTATCAATATCTATGGTCTTGGACCATCAATAATGATTTTTCCTTAGAGTTTGGATACTTGATCGATCCACTTACTTCTATTATGTCAATACTAATTACTACTGTTGGAATCATGGTTCTTATTTATAGTGACAAGTATATGTATCACGATCAAGGATATTTGAGATTTTTTGCTTATATGAGTTTTTTTAATACTTCTATGCTGGGATTAGTTACTAGTTCAAATTTGATACAAATTTATATTTTTTGGGAACTTGTGGGAATGTGTTCTTATTTATTAATAGGGTTTTGGTTCACACGACCAATTGCAGCAAGTGCTTGTCAAAAAGCTTTTGTAACTAATCGTGTAGGGGATTTTGGTTTATTGTTAGGAATCTTAGGTTTTTATTGGATAACAGGTAGTTTAGAATTTCGGTATTTGCTCGAAATAACTAATAACTTAATCCAGAATAATGGGGTCAATTCCTTATTTGCTACCTTGTGTGCTTCTTTATTATTCGTCGGTGCAGTTGCTAAATCCGCACAATTCCCCCTTCACGTATGGTTACCTGATGCTATGGAAGGACCCACTCCTATTTCGGCTCTTATACACGCTGCTACTATGGTAGCAGCAGGAATTTTTCTTGTAGCTCGGCTTCTTCCTCTTTTCATAGTCATACCTTATATAATGAATTTCATTTCTTTAATAGGTGTAATAACACTATTATTAGGGGCTACTTTGGCCCTTGCTCAAAGAGACATTAAAAAAAGCTTAGCCTATTCTACAATGTCTCAATTGGGTTATATTATGTTAGCTCTAGGTATAGGTTCTTATCGAGCTGCTTTATTCCATTTGATCACTCATGCCTATTCAAAAGCTTTATTGTTTTTGGGATCCGGATCTATTATTCATTCAATGGAACCTATTGTTGGATATTCACCAGATAAAAGTCAGAATATGGTTCTTATGGGTGGTTTAACAAGATATGTTCCAATTACAAGAACTACTTTTTTATTGGGTACACTTTCTCTTTGTGGTATTCCACCTCTTGCTTGTTTTTGGTCCAAAGATGACATTCTTAATGATAGTTGGTTGTATTCACCAATTTTCGCAGTAATAGCTTATTTCACAGCAGGATTAACCGCATTTTATATGTTTCGGGTATATTTACTTACCTTTGATGGGTATTTCCGCGTTCATTTTAAAAATTACAGTAGCACGAAAAATGGTTCGTTCTATTCCATATCTCTATGGGGAAAAGGAACTCCAAGAGGAGTCAATCCAAATTTACTTTTATCAACAATGAATAAAAAGGTTTCTTTTTTTGCAAAAGAAAGATCGAAAATTGATAATAATGTAAGAAATAGGATACGATACTTTAGTACTTACTTTGGAAATAAATACACTTCCATGTATCCTCACGAATCGGACAATACTATGCTATTTCCTCTTCTTGTATTAGTACTATTTACTTTGTTGGTTGGATCAATAGGAATTTCTTTTGATCAAGGAGTAATAGATTTTGATATATTATCGAAATGGTTAACCCCATCAACAAATCTTTTACATTCAAGTTCTAATTATTCTGTAAATTTGAATGAATTTTTTACAAATGCAATTTTTTCGGTAAGTATAGCAATTTTCGGACTATTCATAGCATATATTTTATATGGATCCGCTTATTCATTTTTCCAGAATTTGGATTTAATCAATTCATTTGTAAAAGGGGGTCCTAAAAGAATTCTTGTGGACCGAATAAAAAATGTGATATACAATTGGTCATATAATCGTGGTTACATAGATATTTTCTATACTAGAGTTTTTACCGTGGGGATAAGAGGATTAACCAAACTAACTCAGTTTTTTGATAGACGTATAATTGATGGAATTACAAATGGTGTTGGTGTTGCAAGTTTTTTTATAGGGGAAGGGATTAAATATATGGGAGGTGGACGAATCTCGTCTTATCTATTCTTGTATT